TAAGTCGTTCGAGCGTAACTTTGAGAAGTTTTAAGCAGTCTAATTTCGACGATTATAATCTTTTTAAAAGATTTAATAGAGATTCGGGTTTTATAAATTATTTGGAAGAACCAGATTTTCGTCGAGCCGTGATCAAAGGATCTATGCGCACTCAAAGGCGTAAAGTGGTTATTTGGGGACCGTCTCTAGGAAATGCCCATTCCCCACTTTTTTTCGAAAAAATGGAAAATTTTCCTTTTCCTATATCCGACCTAATGAAACTTTTTTCTAATATTAGAGATTGGTTGGCTGTAAAGTCAGAATTAGAAATTTTAGATCAAGAATTTCGAATAAAAAAAAACTACCAGGCAACGGGAATAGAAATATGGGATAACATTCCACATAGACAAAAAACAAGAAGTATTCTGTTAATAGCTCAAGCAATTTTTAGAAAATATATTAAATTCCCCTTATTGATAATAGCTAAGAATATTGGCCGTATTTTATTAGGGCAATCTCCGGAATGGTATGAGGATTTCCGAGATTGGAATAGAGAAATTTATTTAAGATGCAGCTTGAATGGTATTCAATTCTACAAAAAAGATTTTCCTAAAAATTGGTTAAAAGAAGGTTTTCAGATAAAAATCCTATATCCTTTTCATTTGAAACCTTGGCACAGCTCTAAGCGACGACTCTCTAAGAGAGATCTAAAGAAACAAGATGATTTTGATTCTTGTTTTTTAACAGTTTTCGGAATGGAAATGGAATATCCTTTTGGTCCTCCTCGAAAAACACCTTCCTTTTTTGAACCCATTTTTAAAGATATAGACTTTAAAGTCGAACTCAGAAAATTGAATTTTAGAGTTCGAAGAGTTTTTAAAAAAATAACAAAGAAAGAAGCAAAAGCATTTTTATTTGTAAAACGAATAATAAAACAACTTTTCAAAGGAAAGACAATTCCATTATTTATACCGAGAGAAATATATGAATCAAGTGAAACTAAAAAAGAAAAGGATTCTATAATCAGCAATCAGATAATTAATGAATCAGTTAGTCAAATTAGATCTACAGGTTGGACAAATTATTCACAGGCGGAAGAAGAAATGCAAAATAGGATTGATAGAAGAAGCACAATCATAAATCAAATAGAAATAATGAAAAAAGAGAAAAAAAAAGGAAGGCCAGGAATAAAAAAAAATCAAAATAATAATGGAGAATCACCGCCAAAAAATGGGAAACTATTTAAAAGAAAAAATATTCAATTAATAGTTAAATTTTTCATTGAAAAAATATACATAGATATTTTTCTATGTATCATTAATATGCGCAGAATCGCTCTACAACTTTTTATCGCATCAACAAAAAAAATTCTTGATAAATACATTTACAATAATAAAACAAATCAAGAAAGCATTAGCATTAATAAAACAAAACAAGATAAAATTGACTTTATCTGGCCTATGACTATAAAAAGGGCTTTTGATAATCTTATAAATAGTAAGGGGAAGCCCCATATTTTTTTTGACTTATCTTACTTGTCACAAAACTATGTATTTTTTAAATTATCACAAAGCCAAGTTATTAACTTTAATAAGTTAAGATCTATTCTTCAATATAATCGACCGTCTTTTTTTCTTAAGACTGAAATAAAGGATTTTTTTGGAAGACAAGGAATATTTTATTCCGAATTAAGACATAAGAAACTTCCAAATTATGGAATGAATCCATGGAAAAACTGGTTAAGAGGTGATTATCAATACGATTTATCTCAGATTACATGGTCTAGATTAGTCCCACAAAAATGGAGAAATGGAATCAATCAATCCCATACGTCTCAAAATAAAGATTTAAACAAATGGTATTCCTATGAAAAAGACCAATTAGTGGATTACAAAAAAAAACAAAATTCGAAAGTATATTTATTACCAAGTAAAGAGGAGAATTTTCAAAAAAACTATAGATATGATCTTTTATCATATAAATATATTCATTCTGAAACTAAGAAGAACTCCTATATTTATAGATCATCATTAGAAACAAATAAGAACCAAGAAAATTCCAACAGAAATAAAGAAAAATCTTTTAACATACTCAAGAATATTCCTATGAATAATTATCTAGGAAAAAGTTATAGTTATATTATATATATGGAAAAAAATCCAGATAGAAAATATTTGGTTTGTAAAATTAAAAAAAAAATTAAGGCTGAACCTAAACCTAATAAGGACCAAAAAATGGATAAAATTCATAATAATGGTCTTTTTTATCTTCCGATTCATTCAAATTCCGAAATCAATTACAAATACAAAAGGGTCTTTTTTGATTGGATGGTAATGTTTTTTGATTGGATGGGAATGAATGAAAAAATCTTAATCTTAAATCGATTCACATCGACTCCGAAAGTTGTTTTCTTTCCAGAGTTTGTGATACTTTATGATAAATATAAAAAGAAACCTTGGTTTATCCCAAGCAAATTACTTCTTTTTAATTTGAATATAAATCCAAATTTTAGTGAAAATAA